TCAGAATTCTAGTTATCTAAATAATGTATCTAAGAGTGATGATCCTCACTGTGATCGTTACATGTATGATACTAAATATAGTTGGAATAATCACATTAATAGTTGCATTGACAGTTATCTTCGCTCTCAAATCGGTATTGATAGCTACATTTTAAGTAGTAGTGAGAATTACAATGACAGTTACATTTATAGTTATATTTGTAGCGAAAGCCGAAATAGTAGTGAAAGTCAGAGTTCTAGTACCAGTATAAGAACTAGTACAGATGATAATGATTTAACTATAAGAGAGAGTTCTAAACGAGATAGTTCTAATGATTTAGATATAACTCAAAAATACCGACATTTGTGGGTTCAATGTGAAAATTGTTATGGATTAAATTATAAGAAATTTTTGAAATCAAAAATGAATATTTGTGAACATTGTGGATGTCATTTGAAAATGAGTAGTTCAGATAGAATCGAACTTTTGATTGATCCGGGTACTTGGAATCCTATGAATGAAGACATGGTCTCTCTGGATCCCATTGAATTTCATTCGGAGGAGGAACCTTATAAAGATCGTATTGATTCTTATCAAAGAAAGACAGGATTAACTGAGGCTGTTCAAACAGGTACAGGTCAACTAAATGGTATTCCCGTAGCAATTGGTGTTATGGATTTTCAGTTTATGGGAGGTAGTATGGGATCTGTAGTGGGTGAGAAAATTACACGTTTGATCGAGTATGCTACCAATCAATTTTTACCTCTTATTCTAGTGTGTGCTTCCGGAGGAGCACGCATGCAAGAAGGAAGTTTGAGCTTAATGCAAATGGCTAAAATATCTTCCGCTTTATATGATTATCAATCAAATAAAAAATTATTCTATGTATCAATCCTTACATCTCCTACTACGGGTGGGGTAACGGCTAGTTTTGGTATGTTGGGAGATATCATTATGGCCGAACCCAACGCCTACATTGCATTTGCGGGTAAAAGAGTAATTGAACAAACATTGAATAAGACAGTCCCCGAAGGTTCACAAGTGGCTGAATATTTATTCCATAAAGGCTTATTCGATCCAATCGTACCACGTAATCTTTTAAAAGGCGTTCTGAGTGAGTTATTTCAGCTCCATGCTTTCTTTCCTTTGAATCAAAAGATTTCATTTTAGAAAGAATCATGCGGATATTTTTTTTATCGATATTCTTGATTAGTAATCAGGAAATTTCTATCAAACAAAATAAAAACAAAATGAAAAGAGTGAATTCTTTCTCTTTTTTTCTGTAAAATTAGGCAAGTGGGCTTATTTACACTTTTAATTTATATTTATTATATATTTACTATTTATTATATACTTACTGAAGTATGTTCTATATTTTATATATTTCAATTTATATTTTATATATTTCAATTTATTTATATATTTATTATTATTTAATAATATTTATTATTAAATAATTATTCATTATTATTCTATTTGATTTTATTTAATATATTAATTTGATTTAATATAATATAGGTATATTAGTATATATACTCCCTATTCGATCTACTCTTTATATAGCTTAGTTCGATCTATTCTTTATATATCTTAGTATATATATACCATACTCTTAGATATTCCTTAATTATTGTATATACTCAATATTCACTTAGGTATAATTATATATGAATTATAAGATATTTTTATAACAATATAACACAGGTACAAATTTTAAATTGAGGTACCCATTCTATGACAACTTTCAGCAACTTACCCTCTATTTTTGTGCCTTTAGTAGGCTTAGTATTTCCGGCAATTGCAATGGTTTCTTTATCTCTTCATGTTCAAAAAAACAAGATTTTTTAAATATGATGGGGTCAAATCTTATCTAGTCTTATCTAGTTTTTTTTTTTTTTTTTTTTTCAAGACTTAGACTTACTTGGATCATAGCACAAATATCTATTTTAATCGAATATGGTATAAACGTGTGGCTTCCTCCGAGCATAAGCTCGTATATATGTGTAAACATGCTATATGAGGAAAGGAATTCTAACTATTTGAAAATAAATTGGTATCGGGATTCATTTCTGAAATAAAAAGTAAATATATCTATATGTATGTGGATATCTATAAGAAATCATATGAAAGTGAAAGGGATGTTATTATTTTAATTTAGATCTAAGCAATTCGATGAATTACTCCTAAAGTAAAGGTTCGCATCATAATAGTGCTAGTTGATGAGGTTTACTTCGGAAACAAAAAATGAAAGTCAATTTTTGGTTATTCCCCAATTCCAATAAAATGCAACTAGATCTAGTATAGTATGAGTTGGCGATCAGATCGTATATGGATAGAAGTTATAGCAGGATCTCGAAAAACGAGTAATTTCTGTTGGGCCTTTATCCTTTTTTTAGGTTCATTAGGATTTTTATTGGTTGGAACTTCTAGTTATCTTGGTAGGAATTTTATATCTTTATTTCCCTCTCAGCAAATAATTTTTTTTCCACAAGGGATCGTGATGTCTTTCTATGGAATCGCGGGTCTTTTTATTAGTTCCTATTTGTGGTGCACAATTTTGTGGAATGTAGGTAGTGGTTATGATCGATTCGATATAAAAGAAGGAATAGTATGTATCTTTCGTTGGGGATTTCCTGGAAAAAATCGTCGCATCCTCCTCCGATTCCTTATGAAAGACATTCAATCTATCAGAATAGAAGTTAAAGAGGGTATTTATGCTCGTCGTGCCCTTTATATGGAAATCCGCGGCCAGGGGTCTATTCCCTTGACTCGTACTGATGAGAATTTGACTCTACGAGAAATTGAGCAAAAAGCTGCTGAATTGGCCTATTTCTTACGTGTACCAATTGAAGTATTTTGAAAAAATGAAGAATGAATGCTTTCTTAGCAAAAGGAAAAAACTCAAGAATTTCCTTTCTCTTTTTTTATAGCATAACTTAATCGAAGTTTCTTCAGAACGCTGATTCGAGCAAAAAGCAAATGTCCATGGAACAATTATCAAAGGAAATAGTTTTTGTCCATAAAAATGTTTTTTTTTTCGAAATTTTGAATATCTTGATAGCTTGATAGACCGGGGGTTCTTTCGTTTCGAAACCCGAAAAATATTCATTATTTGAAGTGGCTCTTTTGTGCATTTCTCTAAAGGAGACAATTGTTTCGAATTTGAGCAATTGATATATTTGGAAACAATATAGAATAGTTTTATATTTCTTCTTCAAATTCGAATTTGAAGTGGACTCTTTCTTATTCGATATTATGTAATTGTTTTTTTCTCTATTCTTTCTAAATTCAAGGAAAAGACTAACCACTGTACTGAATCACAAATAAAAAATAGGGAATAGATTCATGGGCTCGATAATTTCTAATGGAATAGAACTGATGCTTGATAGAAATATTAGTATCGTATAGAGTCGACCAATGAGGTGAATTCATTTAAAAATTCACAGACGAAAAAATGGCAAAAAAGAAAGCATTCATTTCACTTCTATATCTTGCATCTATAGTATTTTTGCCCTGGTGGATCTCTCTCTCATTTAATAAAAGTCTGGAATCTTGGGTTACTAATTGGTGGAATACTAGGCACTTCGAAATTTTTTTGAATGATATTCAAGAAACGAGTATTCTAAAAAAATTCATAGAATTAGAGGAACTTTCCCTCTTGGACCAAATAATAAAGGAATACCCGGAAACACATTTACAAAAGTTTTACATCGGAATTTATAAAGAAACGATTCAATTGATCAAGATACACAATGAGGATCGTATCCATACGATTTTCCATTTCTCAACAAATATAATATCTTTCGGTATTCTAAGTGGTTATTCTATTCTAAGTAATGAAGAACTTCTTGTTCTTAACTCTAGGCTTCAAGAATTCCTATATAACTTAAGCGACACAATAAAAGCTTTTTCTATTCTTTTATTAACTGATTTATGTATAGGATTCCATTCGCCCCATGGTTGGGAACTAATGATTGGCTTGGTATACAAAGATTTTGGATTTGCTCATAATGATCAAATTATATCCGGTCTTGTTTCTACTTTTCCAGTCATTTTAGATACAATTTTAAAATATTGGATCTTTCGTTATTTAAATCGTGTATCTCCGTCACTTGTAGTGATTTATCATTCAATGAATGACTGAAAAATAATCGACTGATTAAATTATCATGTTTGTTACTTTGTACATAAGCAGTCAAAATTGTAATTTTTCGTTCTACCTATCCAGGGGATTCCTTCAATATTTCAGTAAAATTATTTTAGTAAATAGCAGAATCATAGATAAGGAACTATACTAGTGACTTATCTAATTTTATTGTAGAAATTTTTGGGATCAATGATTAGACCATGCAAACTAGAAATACCTTTTCTTGTATAAAGGAAGAGATTACTCGATCCATTTCCGTATCGCTCATGATATATATAATATCTCAGACGCCTATTTCAAATGCGTATCCCATTTTTGCACAGCAGAATTATGAAAATCCACGAGAAGCCACTGGCCGTATTGTATGTGCCAATTGCCATTTAGCTAACAAGCCCGTGGATATCGAGGTTCCACAAGCAGTACTTCCAGATACTGTATTTGAAGCAGTTGTTCGAATTCCTTATGATCTGCAACTGAAACAAGTTCTTGCTAATGGTAAAAAGGGAGCCTTGAATGTAGGAGCTGTTCTTATTTTACCTGAGGGGTTTGAATTAGCCCCTCGCGATCGTATTTCGCCCGAGATTAAAGAAAAGATAGGCAATCTGTCTTTTCAAAATTATCGTCCCACGAAAAAAAATATTCTTGTGATAGGTCCTGTTCCTGGTCAGAAATATAGTGAAATCACCTTTCCTATTCTTTCCCCGGACCCCGCTACTAAGAAAGATGTTCACTTCTTAAAATATCCCATATACGTAGGCGGGAACAGAGGAAGGGGTCAGATTTATCCCGACGGGAGCAAGAGTAACAATAATGTTTATAATGCTACAGTGACGGGTGTAGTAAGCAAAATCGTACGAAAAGAAAAAGGGGGAT